ATTTCATCTCTGATGATACTTTTTTAGTTAGGGATAGTAATGGAGACAGTTATTCTATCTATTTTGATATAGAAAATAAAATTTTTGAGATTGACAGCGATCATTCTTTTCTGAGTGAACTAGAAAGTTCTTTTTCTAGTTATCGCAATTCTAGTTATATGAATAATGAATCTACGAATGAAGATTCCTTATACAATCGTTCCATTTACGATACTCAATCTAGTTGGAATAATCACATTACTAGTTGCATTGACAGTTATCTTCAGTCTCAAATCTGTATTGATACGTCCATTGTAAGTGATAGTAGTGACGGTTACATTTCTAGGTGCGTTTTTGATAAACGTAAAACTAGTAGTGAAGGTGGGGGGTCCAGTATACGAACCCGCGCGAAGAGTAGTGATTTAACTCTAAGAGAAAGGCCTAGTGATCTCGATGCAACTCAAAAATACAGGCATTTGTGGGTTCAATGCGAAAATTGTTATGGATTAAATTATAAGAAATTTTTGAAATCAAAAATGAATATTTGTGAACAGTGTGGATACCATTTGAAAATGGGTAGTTCAGAAAGAATCGAAATTTCGATCGACCCCGGTACTTGGGACCCTATGGATGAAGACATGGTCTCTCTGGATCCCATTGGATTTCATTCGGAGGAGGAGCCTTATAAAGATCGTATTGATTCTTATCAAAGAAAGACAGGATTAACTGAGGCTGTTCAAACAGGCGTAGGTCAACTAAATGGTATTCCCGTAGCAATTGGGGTTATGGATTTTCAGTTTATGGGGGGTAGTATGGGATCCGTAGTCGGGGAGAAAATCACCCGTTTGATTGAGTACGCTACTAATCAATTTCTACCTCTTATTATAGTGTGCGCTTCGGGGGGAGCGCGCATGCAAGAAGGGAGTTTGAGCCTGATGCAAATGGCTAAAATATCGTCTGCTTTATATGATTATCAATCAAATAAAAAGTTATTGTATGTATCAATCCTTACATCTCCTACTACTGGTGGGGTAACAGCTAGTTTTGGTATGTTGGGAGATATTATTATTGCCGAACCAAATTCCTACATTGCATTTGCGGGTAAAAGAGTAATTGAACAAACATTGAATAAAACAGTACCCGAAGGTTCACAAGCGGCTGAATATTTATTCCAGAAGGGCTTATTCGACCTAATCGTACCGCGTAATCTTTTAAAAAGCGTTCTGAGTGAGTTATTTAAGCTCCACGCCTTCTTTCCTTTGAATTCCAATTCAATCAAGTAGAGCGCACTAAGTTCAATTATTTTATTTGTAGCAAACAAAAAAAGTAGTTAGCTTATCCGAATCTTAGCTTATCGGAATCAAAGTAACTAAAAAGGGAGTTTTCTTTGGCGACCTAAGATCTAATTGTAGAAAGAATCAAAATCAAAAGTTGCGTATAACTCTTTTTTTTTTACCTAGATTCCCGATTACTAATTAAGAAGTCTCTATCAACAAGATAAAAACGTGAGTTCTTCCTTTCGTGAAATTAGGAAAATAAAACGAATTTCATCTTACGTATATAATCAAATTCAAATTATAGAAAAAATAGATATATAGTTTTATATCTTTCTCCATCTCCCGAAAATCCCGTTTTCACTAAAAATCCCGGTTGTGTCGCATTCTAATGAATCTTTCAATAATTTGTAAGAAACTCTTTATTAAATATTAAAATGAAATTCAAAGACAAGAACAAAACACAAAGAAACGAAGAAAAAGAAAATGGATTATCATATGTATCTTTCATATAGATAGATGAATAAGTCCATTTATTTAGTTCTACATTCCTTGGACTTATTCTATATACTCACTTAGATACTTAATATCTCTAATCTACGAATTCATAATAATTACAATTATTAATTATAATTAGTATAAATATAAAATATGATATTAAAAAAAAATAAGAACAGGTACAAATAATAAATCGAGGTACCCCATTTTATGACAACTTTCAATTTTCCCTCTATTTTTGTGCCTTTAGTAGGCCTAGTATTTCCGGCAATTGCAATGGGTTCTTTATTTCTTTATGTTCAAAAAAACAAGATTGTTTAGATCCGAGGGGACCCAGTCTCATTCTTTTTTTTTTTTTTAACTTAGACTTGTAGCATAACACAGATATTGATTTCGGAAAAGAAAATATAGTAGAACATGTGATTTCCGCCGAACATAAAGGAAAAAGCTCTTATGTCTGCAGAAAATGATCTATAGATAACTGAATTCTAGCCAGTTTCAAATAGATCAGGATCGCTGGATGCCTAAAATGTAAAGTTGGTGGATCTATATATATATCAATATGTATATTGGGATCATATGAGGGGTATGTTATTATTTTAGATCTAAACAATTTGATGAATTACTCCTAAAAGTTCCCATTAAACTAGTGCTAGTTCACATCAAACTAGTGCTAGTTGATGAAAGTTCATTCGGAAACAAAAAAAGTAAAGTCAAAATCATTTGGGGTATTCTCTCAATTTCAATAAAATGCAATCGGATCAAGTATGAGTTGGCGATCAGAAGATACATGGATAGAACTTATAACGGGGTCTCGAAAACTAAGTAATTTTTGTTGGGCCCTTATCGTTTTTTTAGGTTCATTAGGATTCTTGTTGGTTGGAACTTCCAGTTTTCTTGGTAGAAATTTGATATCTTTTGTTCCGTCTCAGCAAATCCTTTTTTTTCCACAGGGAATCGTGATGTCTTTCTACGGAATCGCGGGTCTCTTTATTAGTTCCTATTTGTGGTGCACAATTTCCTGGAATGTAGGTAGTGGTTATGATCGATTCGATAGAAAGGAAGGAATAGTGTGTATTTTTCGTTGGGGATTTCCTGGAAAAAATCGTCGCATATTCCTCCGATTCCTTATAAAAGATATTCAATCCGTTCGAATAGAAGTTAAAGAGGGTATTTATGCCCGTCGTGTCCTTTATATGGATATCAGAGGCCGGGGGGCTATTCCGTTGACCCGTACTGATGAGAATTTAACTCCACGAGAAATTGAACAAAAAGCCGCGGAATTGGCCTATTTCTTGCGCGTACCAATTGAAGTATTTTGATTTTGAGAAAAGGAACTGGGCGGAAGAACGAATGCTTTCTCGGCAGGAGGGAAAAAACGCAAGAATCCTTTTAGTTTTTCTATAACTAAATGATACTTTAGATGCAGATAAACCATATCTTGTAAATTATTTTCTTTGTCAATCGACCTTTTTACTTGTTTTGCCGCTTATTTTTTTGACCATCACAATATCTTTTTCTCAATTATTCTATTCTTGACTATGGGGAATCGTTGGAATTTTTTTTTTCGAAATACTAGATATTTTGATAGAATAAGGGGTTCTTTCGTCTCAAAATCTCAATAATATTCATTTCTTCAAAGTACTTCTTTCGGCCATTCATCGAAAGGAGACATTTGTTTGGAATTTGATGAATTGAGGTATCTAGCAACACTATTTTGTATTATTTCTTCAGTCGAACTTGAAGTGGAGTCTTAGTCTATTTCTGTATTCTTTCTAGATTCAAAACAAAATCACAAATAAAATAGATTCATAGGTTTGATGCCCTGTCTAGAACTCATGTTTGAAAGAAATATTCGATTACATAAAGTCCGACAAATGGAGTGGGTTAATTAAAAATTAACAGGCGAAAAATGGCAAAAAAGAAAGCATTCACTCCTCTTTTGTATCTTGCATCTATAGTATTTTTGCCCTGGTGGATTTCTCTCTCATTTACTAAAAATATGGAATCTTGGGTTATTAATTGGGCGAATATCGGCCAATCCGAAATTTTTTTGAATGATATTCAAGAAAAAAGTATTCTAGAAAAGTTCATAGAATTAGAAGAAATCCTCTTCTTGGAAGAAATGATCAAGGAATACTCGGAGACATATCTACAAAAGCTTCTTATAGGAATCCACAAAGAAACGATCCAATTAATCAAGATACACAACGAGGATCGTATCCATACAATTTTACACTTCTCGACAAATATAATATGTTTTGTTATTTTAAGTGGTTTTTCTATTTTAGGTAATGAAGAACTTGTTATTCTTAATTCTTGGACTCAGGAATTCCTATATAACTTAAGTGATACAGTAAAAGCTTTTTCAATTCTTTTATTAACCGATTTATGTATCGGATTTCATTCACCCCACGGCTGGGAACTAATGATTGGTTCTGTATACAAAGATTTTGGATTTGGTCATAATGATCAAATTATATCTAGTCTTGTTTCCACTTTTCCGGTTATTCTCGATACTATTTTTAAATATTGGATTTTTCGTTATTTAAATCGTGTATCTCCGTCACTTGTAGTTATTTATCATTCAATGAATGATTGATAAATGATCCACCAATATTAATCCAATTAGAACGTTTCTTACTTTGTAGTTCTACATAAGTATTAAAAACATTCTATCCGGGGGGTTTTCATACTATTTTTATAGTATAGTATTCCAGTAAAATGATTCCAATAAATAGCAGAATCGTGGATAGGAAACTATACTAGCGACCTACCCAATTTATTGTAGAAATTTTCAGACCAATGATTAGACTATGCAAACTAGAAATACTTTTTCTTGGATAAAGGAACATATTACTCGATCTATTTCCGTATCGCTCATCATATATATCATAACTCAGACATCCGTTTCAAGTGCATATCCCATTTTTGCGCAGCAGGGTTATGAAAATCCACGAGAAGCGACCGGGCGTATTGTATGTGCCAATTGTCATTTAGCTAATAAGCCCGTGGATATTGAGGTTCCACAAGCAGTACTTCCCGATACTATATTTGAAGCAGTTGTTCGAATTCCTTATGATAAGCAAGTGAAACAAGTCCTTGCTAATGGTAAGAAAGGGGGTTTGAATGTGGGGGCTGTTCTTATTTTACCGGAGGGGTTTGAATTAGCTCCTTCCGATCGTATTTCTCCCGAGATGAAAGAAAAGATAGGAAATTTGTCTTTTCTGAGCTACCGCCCTAATAAAA